GCTAGCGTAGCTTAACACAAAGCATAACACTGAAGATGTTAAGATGGGTCCTAAGAAACTCCGCATGCATAAAGGCATGGTCCTGACCTTACTATCAGCTTTAACCCAACTTACACATGCAAGTCTCCGCAGCCCCGTGAGTATGCCCTCAATCCCCCGCCCGGGGACGAGGAGCGGGCATCAGGCACAAATTTTAGCCCAAGACGCCTGGCCAAGCCACACCCCCAAGGGAATTCAGCAGTGATAAACATTAAGCCATAAGTGAAAACTTGACTCAGTCAAGGTTAAAAGGGCCGGTAAAACTCGTGCCAGCCACCGCGGTTAAACGAGAGGCCCAAGTTGATAACACCACGGCGTAAAGGGTGGTTAAGGGAAGCAGCATAATAAAGCCAAATGGCCCTTTGGCCGTCATACGCTTCTAGGTGTCCGAAGCCCAACCATACGAAAGTAGCTTTAATAAAGCCCACCTGACCCCACGAAAGCTGAGAAACAAACTGGGATTAGATACCCCACTATGCTCAGCCATAAACCTAGACATCCAACTACAATTAGACGTCCGCCCGGGTACTACGAGCATCAGCTTGAAACCCAAAGGACCTGACGGTGCCTTAGACCCCCCTAGAGGAGCCTGTTCTAGAACCGATAACCCCCGTTAAACCTCACCACTCCTAGCCACCCCAGCCTATATACCGCCGTCGTCAGCTTACCCTGTGAAGGCAATAAAAGTAAGCAAAATGGGCACAACCCAGAACGTCAGGTCGAGGTGTAGCGTACGAAGTGGGAAGAAATGGGCTACATTTTCTATAATAGAATACTACGAATATGCAACATGAAATAGTGCTTGAAGGAGGATTTAGTAGTAAAAAGGAAGCAGAGTGTCCTTTTGAACCCGGCTCTGAGGCGCGTACACACCGCCCGTCACTCTCCCCTGTCAAAACGCAATAAAAATACCTAATGCTAAAGCACTGACAAGGGGAGGCAAGTCGTAACATGGTAAGTGTACCGGAAGGTGCACTTGGATTAAACCCAGGGCGTGGCTGAGTTAGTTAAGCATCTCACTTACACCGAGAAGACATCCATGCAAATTGGATCACCCTGAGCCAAACAGCTAGCTTAAGAACTAATATAACCCGACATATTAATAACAAAACATGGACCCAACATTATTACTAAACCATTTTTTTACCTGAGTATGGGAGACAGAAAAGGTTAAACCCAAAGCATTAGAAAAAGTACCGCAAGGGAAAGCTGAAAGAGAAATGAAACAATTCATATAAGCGCCAAGAAACAAAGACTAAACCTTGTACCTTTTGCATCATGATTTAGCCAGCACCCTCAAGCGAAGAGCCCTATAGTTTGAAACCCCGAAACCAGGTGAGCTACCCCGAGACAGCCTATTTAAATTTAGGGCTAACCCGTCTCTGTGGCAAAAGAGTGGGAAGAGCTCCGGGTAGAAGTGACAGACCTACCGAACCTGGTGATAGCTGGTTGCCTGAGAAGTGGATAAAAGTTCAGCCTCGTACACCCCTAATCAAATAATATAATATTAAGACACAGGGAAATATATGAGAGTTAGTTGAAGGGGGTACAGCCCCTCTAACAAAGGATACAACCTTCACAGGAGGATAAAGATCACAATATGCAAAATATACTGTTTTAGTGGGCCTAAAAGCAGCCATCTAAATAGAAAGCGTTAAAGCTCAAACAGAATAAAGTTTATTATACCGATAATAAATCTTATTCCCCTAAAAATATCAGGCTAACCCATGCACCCATGGAAGAAATTATGCTAAAATGAGTAACAAGAAGACCCGCTCTTCTCCAAGCACAAGTGTAAACTAGATCGGACTGACCACTGGAAATTAACGAACCCAACCCAAGAGAGTATTGTGAACAACAAAAAAACCAAGAAAAACCCACAACTAAGTAATCGTTAACCCCACACTGGAGTGCTATTTTTAAAGGAAAGACTAAAAGAAGGGAAAGGAACTCAGCAAACACAAGCCTCGCCTGTTTACCAAAAACATCGCCTCCTGCAACTAAATTGAGTATAGGAGGTCCAGCCTGCCCAGTGACTACGGGTTCAACGGCCGCGGTATTTTGACCGTGCAAAGGTAGCGCAATCACTTGTCTTTTAAATAGAGACCTGTATGAATGGCCAAACGAGGGCTTAACTGTCTCCCCCTTCCAGTCAGTGAAATTGATCTATCCGTGCAGAAGCGGGTATAAATATACAAGACGAGAAGACCCTTTGGAGCTTAAGGTACAAAATCCAACCACGTCAAGCAACTTAATAAAAAGCAAGAACTTAATGGAATATGGAATTTTACCTTCGGTTGGGGCGACCGCGGAGGAAAAACGAGCCTCCGAGTGGAATGGGTTAAACCCCTAAAGCCAAGAGAAACATCTCTAAGCCGCAGAAAATCTGACCAAAAATGATCCGACTAATAAAGTCGATCAACGAACCAAGTTACCCTAGGGATAACAGCGCAATCCTCTCCCAGAGTCCATATCGACGAGGGGGTTTACGACCTCGATGTTGGATCAGGACATCCTAATGGTGCAGCCGCTATTAAGGGTTCGTTTGTTCAACGATTAAAGTCCTACGTGATCTGAGTTCAGACCGGAGCAATCCAGGTCAGTTTCTATCTGTAACGCTACTTTTCCTAGTACGAAAGGATCGGAAAAGAGGGGCCCATACTTAAAGCACGCCCCACCCCTAATTAATGAAAACAAATAAATTAAATAAAGGGAGGGCCAAAACCCTAACCGACCCAAAATAAGGATATACTGGGGTGGCAGAGCATGGTAAATTGCGAAAGGCCTAAGCCCTTTAAATCAGAGGTTCAAGTCCTCTTCCCAGTTTATGCTAAACACTTTGATAAATCACTTAATTAATCCCCTAGCCTACATTGTGCCTGTTCTACTAGCAGTAGCCTTCCTAACCCTTCTTGAGCGAAAGGTTCTAGGATATATACAACTACGAAAAGGACCAAATGTGGTAGGGCCATATGGACTACTTCAACCCATCGCAGATGGAGTAAAACTATTTATTAAAGAGCCCGTCCGCCCCTCCACATCCTCCCCATTTCTATTTTTAGCCACCCCTATTCTTGCACTGACCCTGGCCTTAACGCTATGAGCACCCATACCCATGCCGTACCCCGTAGTTGACCTCAACCTCGGGGTCCTATTCATTTTAGCATTATCAAGCCTTGCAGTCTATTCTATCCTTGGGTCAGGTTGAGCATCAAATTCAAAATATGCCTTAATTGGAGCCCTACGGGCAGTAGCACAGACAATTTCGTATGAGGTGAGCCTAGGACTAATTCTTCTTTCAGTAATTATTTTTTCAGGAGGTTATACCCTACAAACATTTAGTATTGCCCAAGAAGGCATTTGATTATTGGCCCCTGCCTGACCCTTAGCAGCAATATGATATATTTCAACCCTGGCAGAAACAAACCGAGCACCATTTGATTTAACAGAAGGAGAATCAGAACTAGTTTCAGGTTTTAACGTAGAATATGCAGGAGGACCCTTCGCCCTGTTCTTCCTGGCCGAATACGCAAACATTTTACTAATAAATACTTTATCCGCAGTATTATTTTTAGGAACATCCCACATCCCCAACGTTCCCGAATTAACAACAGTTGGCCTCATGACTAAAGCCGCCCTCCTATCTATTGTATTCCTATGGGTACGGGCCTCCTATCCACGATTCCGATATGATCAGCTTATACACCTAGTATGAAAAAACTTCCTACCACTAACACTAGCCCTAGTGTTATGACACGTAGCCCTCCCAATCGCAATGGCGGGACTTCCCCCACAACTGTAATTCAGGAACTGTGCCCGAGTGCCCAGGGACCACTTTGATAGAGTGGCTTACAGGGGTTAAAATCCCCTCAGTTCTTAGAAAGAAGGGGATCGAACCCATGCCCAAGAGATCAAAACTCTTAGTGCTTCCTCTACACCACTTTCTAAGATGGGGTCAGCTAATTAAGCTTTCGGGCCCATACCCCGAACATGACGGTTAAAGTCCCTCCTCCATCAATGAACCCTTACGTACTCGCAATCCTCCTGTCCAGCCTGGGGTTGGGAACTACCTTAACTTTTGCTAGCTCCCACTGGCTACTTGCTTGAATAGGATTAGAGATTAATACTCTAGCAATTATTCCGCTAATAGCCCAGCACCACCACCCCCGCGCAGTAGAAGCCACCACAAAATATTTCCTCACTCAAGCAACTGCCGCAGCAATAATTATATTTGCAAGCACAACAAACGCTTGAATCACGGGAGAGTGAGATATCAACAACATATCAAATCCCCTTGCCAGCACCATAATCATTATTGCCCTAGCACTAAAAATTGGACTAGCCCCAATACACTTCTGAATGCCAGAAGTTCTACAAGGACTAGATCTCCTCACAGGACTAATTTTGTCAACTTGACAAAAACTTGCCCCATTTGCCCTGATCGTACAAACAGCCCAAGCCGTAGACCCTATATTGTTGACGGCCCTAGGAGTTGCGTCTACTTTAGTCGGAGGATGGGGTGGACTTAACCAAACGCAACTACGAAAAATCCTGGCCTACTCCTCAATCGCACACATAGGGTGAATAATTATTATTCTTCAATATGCCTCGCAACTCACCCTACTCGCCTTAGGCACATACATTTTTATAACATCCGCAGCATTCCTTACCCTCAAATCATCATCTGCCACGAAAATTAACACTCTCGCAACAGTATGATCGAAGAGCCCGATTTTGACGACAACCACTGCCCTGGTACTACTGTCACTTGGTGGCCTACCTCCCCTAACAGGATTTATGCCAAAATGACTAATTCTACAAGAATTGGCAAAGCAGAACCTTCCTATTACTGCCACAGTTATAGCCTTAGCTGCCCTGCTGAGCCTTTACTTCTACCTCCGCCTTTGCTATGCGATGACCCTAACGATTTCCCCTAATACAATCAATTCAGCAACCCCCTGGCGCGTACAACCAACCCAATCATCCCTCCCACTATCGTTGTCTACTACAATTGCCCTAGGGCTTTTACCAGTTACCCCGGCCATTCTTATGTTAACCACCTAAACCCTAGGGATTTAGGATAATACTAGACCAAGAGCCTTCAAAGCTCTAAGTAGAAGTGAAAATCTTTTAATCCCTGATAAGACCTACAAGAGTCTATCTTGCATTTTCTGATTGCAAGTCAAATGTTTTTATTAAACTAAGGCCTTACTAGATGGGAAGGCCTCGATCCTACAAACTCTTAGTTAACAGCTAAGCGCTCAAGCCAGCGAGCATCCATCTACTTTTCCCGCCATTGGCCTGGTAAGGCGGGAAAAGCCCCGGCAGACTACTAATCTACGTCTCTGGATTTGCAATCCAACATGTATCTTCACCACGGGGCTGTGATAGGGAGAGGATTTAAACCTCTGTCTTCGGGGCTACAACCCACCGCCTGAACACTCGGCTACCCTACCTGTGGCAATTACGCGCTGATTCTTTTCTACAAACCACAAAGACATTGGTACCCTTTATCTTGTATTTGGTGCCTGAGCTGGAATAGTAGGAACCGCCCTAAGCCTCCTTATTCGAGCCGAACTAAGCCAACCCGGATCGCTTCTAGGCGATGATCAAATTTATAACGTTATTGTTACCGCCCATGCCTTTGTTATAATTTTCTTTATAGTAATACCAATTCTTATCGGGGGGTTTGGAAACTGACTCGTCCCACTAATGATTGGGGCACCTGACATGGCATTCCCACGAATAAATAACATAAGCTTCTGACTTCTCCCTCCCTCTTTCCTTTTATTATTAGCTTCTTCTGGTGTTGAGGCCGGGGCCGGAACAGGATGAACAGTTTACCCACCACTTGCAGGCAACCTCGCCCACGCAGGCGCATCAGTAGACTTAACGATTTTTTCACTACATCTAGCAGGTGTTTCATCAATTTTAGGGGCAATTAACTTTATTACCACAACTATTAACATGAAACCCCCAGCCATCTCTCAATACCAAACACCCCTTTTTGTTTGAGCTGTACTTGTAACAGCCGTACTCCTTCTCCTATCATTACCCGTATTAGCTGCCGGAATTACAATACTCCTTACAGACCGAAACCTCAATACCACATTCTTTGACCCTGCAGGAGGGGGAGATCCAATTTTATATCAACACTTATTCTGATTCTTCGGCCACCCAGAAGTCTATATTCTTATTTTACCCGGATTTGGTATTATCTCACACGTCGTAGCCTATTATTCAGGTAAAAAAGAACCATTCGGCTACATAGGAATAGTTTGAGCTATAATGGCTATTGGTCTTCTCGGATTTATCGTATGGGCCCACCACATGTTTACTGTTGGGATAGACGTAGATACTCGTGCATATTTTACATCCGCAACAATAATTATTGCCATCCCAACAGGCGTAAAAGTATTTAGCTGACTAGCCACACTCCACGGGGGATCTATTAAATGAGAAACGCCTATACTATGAGCCCTGGGATTCATCTTCCTTTTCACAGTAGGAGGTTTAACAGGAATTGTCCTGGCCAACTCATCACTTGACATTGTCCTTCATGACACCTACTACGTAGTTGCACATTTCCACTATGTGTTATCAATGGGTGCCGTATTTGCCATCATAGCAGCCTTTGTGCACTGATTCCCCCTATTTACAGGATATACCCTAAATGATACCTGAACAAAAATCCACTTTGGAGTAATATTTATTGGCGTAAACCTCACATTCTTCCCTCAACACTTCCTAGGGTTAGCAGGAATGCCACGACGGTATTCTGATTACCCCGATGCCTATGCCTTATGAAACACAGTATCTTCTATCGGGTCCCTTATCTCCCTGGTGGCAGTAATCATGTTCCTATTTATCCTCTGAGAAGCCTTCGCCGCCAAACGAGAAGTATCCTCAGTAGAATTAACTATAACAAACGTAGAATGGCTCCATGGCTGCCCTCCACCATACCACACATTTGAGGAGCCAGCATTTGTCCAAGTTCAATCAAATTAACGAGAAAGGGAGGAATTGAACCCCCATATACTGGTTTCAAGCCAGTCACATAACCACTCTGTCACTTTCTTATAAAGACATTAGTAAAATGCGTAAATTACACCACCTTGTCAAGGTGAAATTGCAGGTTAGGACCCTGTATGTCTTAAGCCCAGGGCTTAATGGCACATCCCACGCAACTAGGATTCCAAGACGCGGCATCACCCGTTATAGAAGAACTTCTTCACTTCCATGACCACGCCCTAATAATTGTATTTTTAATTAGTACCTTAGTACTTTATATTATTATTGCAATGGTTTCAACCAAACTCACTAACAAATATATTCTGGACTCACAAGAAATCGAAATTGTGTGAACAATCCTGCCAGCTGTCATCTTAGTTTTGATTGCCCTGCCCTCCCTTCGAATTTTATATCTTATAGACGAAATCAACGACCCTCACCTAACGATTAAAGCCATAGGACACCAATGATATTGAAGCTATGAGTATACAGACTACGAAGACTTGGGCTTTGACTCTTACATAATTCCCACTCAAGATCTCACCCCTGGTCAATTCCGACTTCTAGAAACAGACCATCGGATGGTAGTTCCCATAGAATCACCTGTTCGAGTCCTAGTCTCTGCCGAAGATGTTCTACACTCTTGAGCCGTCCCATCTCTAGGCGTAAAAATAGACGCAGTACCAGGACGACTAAACCAAACAGCCTTCATTGCCTCACGCCCAGGAGTATTTTACGGTCAATGTTCTGAAATCTGTGGTGCTAACCACAGCTTTATGCCCATTGTAGTTGAAGCAGTCCCTCTAGAACACTTCGAAAGCTGGTCATCACTAATGCTAGAAGACGCCTCACTAGAAAGCTAATTATTGGACAAAGCGTTGGCCTTTTAAGCCAAAGTTTGGTGCCTACCGACCACCTCTAGTGAAATGCCCCAATTGAACCCCAATCCCTGATTTGCAATTCTAGTATTTTCATGAATCATTTTCCTTACCATTATTCCAACCAAAATCTTAAACCACACGGCACCAAATGAACCGACCCCAATAAGTGAAGAAAAACACAAAACTGAACCCTGAGACTGACCATGATAGTAAGCTTTTTTGATCAATTTGCAAGCCCATCCTTCCTAGGAATCCCACTTATTGCTATTGCAATTACACTACCCTGAATTCTCTTCCCAACTCCCCCGTCACGATGAATCAACAACCGACTGATTACTGTCCAAACATGATTTATTAATCGATTTACCAATCAATTAATAGTACCCCTAAATGTAGGAGGACATAAATGGGCACTTCTACTGGCCTCCCTAATAGTATTCCTTATTACTATTAATATACTGGGCCTTCTCCCATACACCTTTACACCCACAACACAACTGTCCCTAAATATAGGATTTGCTGTGCCACTATGACTTGCCACCGTAATCATTGGAATGCGAAATCAACCAACAGTTGCCCTCGGACATCTTCTACCAGAAGGAACGCCTATCCCCCTAATTCCTGTTTTAATTATTATCGAAACGATCAGCCTGTTTATCCGGCCTCTTGCCCTAGGCGTTCGACTCACTGCCAATTTGACTGCAGGCCACCTATTAATTCAACTCATCGCCACGGCCGTATTTGTTTTAATACCAATAATGCCAACAGTAGCAATTCTTACCGCCGCTGTTCTATTTCTTCTAACCCTTTTAGAGGTCGCCGTAGCAATAATCCAAGCCTATGTATTTGTTCTACTCCTAAGCCTCTACCTCCAAGAAAACGTTTAATGGCCCACCAAGCACATGCATATCACATGGTTGATCCAAGCCCATGACCACTAACCGGAGCCGTCGGTGCTCTATTAATAACATCCGGCCTAGCAATCTGGTTTCACTTCCATTCAACGACATTAATAACCCTCGGATTAGTTCTCTTATTACTTACAATATTCCAATGATGGCGTGACATTATCCGAGAAGGAACCTTTCAAGGTCACCACACGCCCCCCGTACAAAAAGGACTACGATATGGAATAATTTTGTTTATTACTTCAGAAGTATTCTTCTTTTTAGGATTCTTTTGAGCCTTTTATCACTCAAGTCTGGCCCCGACACCTGAATTAGGAGGATGCTGGCCCCCAACAGGAATTACTACACTAGACCCCTTTGAAGTCCCTCTCCTCAACACTGCCGTATTATTAGCATCAGGTGTAACAGTAACATGAGCCCATCACAGCATTATGGAAGGGGAGCGAAAACAAGCCATTCAGTCCCTTGCTCTTACAATCTTATTAGGGCTATATTTTACTGCCCTCCAAGCCATAGAATATTATGAGGCACCTTTTACAATTGCTGATGGAGTATACGGCTCTACATTCTTCGTAGCCACAGGATTTCACGGACTACACGTCATTATTGGGTCAAGCTTCCTAGCCGTATGCCTTCTCCGCCAAGTCCAATACCACTTTACATCCGAACACCATTTCGGCTTTGAAGCCGCCGCCTGATATTGACACTTCGTCGACGTAGTGTGACTATTCCTCTACGTATCCATCTATTGATGAGGCTCATAATCTTTCTAGTATTAAAGTTAGTACAAGTGACTTCCAATCATTTAGTCTTGGTTAAACCCCAGGGAAAGATAATGAATTTAATCATAACTATTTTTACTATTACAGTAGCCCTGTCTTCAATTCTAGCAATTGTATCTTTTTGACTACCCCAAATAAATCCGGACGCAGAAAAATTATCCCCCTACGAATGCGGATTTGACCCCCTAGGGTCTGCCCGACTGCCTTTTTCCCTACGATTCTTCCTAGTAGCTATTCTATTCCTTTTATTCGACCTAGAAATTGCCCTCCTTCTCCCCCTGCCATGAGGAGATCAGCTCCAAAACCCCACTGGAACATTCTTTTGAGCTACCACAGTCCTAATTTTGTTAACCTTGGGCTTAATTTACGAATGAACCCAGGGCGGCCTAGAATGAGCAGAATAGGGAGTTAGTCCAAATCAAGACCTCTGATTTCGGCTCAGAAGATTATGGTTTAAGTCCATGACCCCCTTATGACACCAGTACATTTTAGCTTTAGCTCTGCATTTATTTTAGGATTAATAGGATTAGCATTCCACCGCACCCATCTACTCTCCGCACTATTATGCTTGGAGGGCATAATGCTGTCTCTCTTCATTGCATTAGCCCTATGAGCATTACAATTTGAATCAACAAGTTTCTCCGCCGCCCCTATACTACTACTGGCCTTTTCTGCTTGTGAAGCAAGCACAGGTCTCGCACTTTTAGTAGCCACAGCCCGAACCCACGGAACTGACCGTCTACAAAACCTTAACCTCTTGCAATGTTAAAAGTATTAATCCCCACTATTATGCTATTCCCAACAATCTGATTAACATCCCCTAAATGATTATGGACATCTACAACCGCCCACAGCCTACTGATTGCCCTTATTAGCCTCACATGGCTAAAGTGAACATCAGAGACTGGATGGGCCACATCTAGTCCATATTTGGCCACAGACCCCCTCTCAACCCCCCTTCTGGTACTAACATGTTGACTCCTCCCATTAATGATTCTAGCCAGCCAGAATCATATTAACCCTGAGCCAATTGCCCGACAACGCCTGTACATTACACTCCTCACCTCACTGCAAACTTTCCTAATTATAGCCTTCGGTGCTACAGAAATCATTATATTTTATATTATATTTGAAGCAACACTAATTCCAACCCTAATTATTATTACCCGGTGAGGTAATCAAACCGAACGCCTCAACGCGGGGACCTATTTTTTATTTTACACCCTGGCAGGGTCATTACCACTACTAGTTGCCTTACTTTTACTACAGCAGTCTACAGGAACCCTATCCATATTAGTAATCCAATACTCCCAACCATTGCTACTAGATTCATGAGGCCATAAAATCTGATGGGCCGGCTGCTTAATCGCATTTCTAGTAAAAATACCACTTTATGGTGTACACCTATGATTACCAAAGGCGCACGTTGAGGCCCCAGTTGCAGGGTCCATAGTGCTAGCAGCCGTATTATTAAAATTGGGCGGGTACGGAATAATGCGAATAATAATTATGTTAGACCCTCTATCCAAAGAACTGGTTTATCCATTCATTGTCTTGGCATTATGGGGTATTATTATGACGGGGTCAATTTGCCTCCGACAAACAGACCTCAAATCCCTAATCGCATATTCATCTGTTAGTCATATAGGACTTGTGGCAGGCGGCATTCTAATCCAAACCCCATGGGGGTTCTCAGGGGCTATTATCCTAATAATTGCCCACGGATTGGTGTCTTCAATATTATTCTGTTTGGCTAATACGGCCTATGAACGAACTCATAGTCGAACCATAATTCTCGCCCGTGGCCTGCAAATAATTTTCCCATTAACAGCAGTCTGGTGATTCATTGCTAACCTGGCCAACCTAGCACTACCACCACTACCTAACCTAATAGGGGAACTCATGATTATCACAACATTATTTAACTGATCACCCTGAACCATTGCACTTACAGGTATAGGAACTTTAATTACTGCGGGCTACTCCTTGTATTTATTCCTAATATCTCAACGAGGCCCTACACCCAGCCACATCACAAAACTCCCGCCCTTCCACACCCGAGAGCATCTATTAATAGACCTTCACCTAATCCCAGTTTTACTTCTTGTAACAAAACCAGAACTCATGTGAGGGTGGTGTTACTAGTGAGTCTAGTTTAACTAAAACATTAGATTGTGATTCTAAAGACAGGAGTTAAAATCCCCTTACTCACCAAGGAAGGATCGAAATCAATAAGTACTGCTAATCCTTATGCCCCGCGGTTGAATTGCGCGGCTTGCCTTCGCGTTCGGAAAGGAATAACAGTTCATCCATTGGTCTTAGGAACCAAAAACTCTTGGTGCAAATCCAAGTGGAAGCTATGAATTCAATAACCCTAATTATATCTTCCTCATTAATTCTAGTCATTACAATCCTTATTATCCCACTGCTCACAACACTAAATTCAGAGCCACAAAAAGCAGAATGAGCAAATACACATGTTAAAACCGCCGTCAGCACCTCATTTTTCATCAGCCTACTACCGCTTATAATTTTCTTAGACCAGGGGCTGGAAAGCATTACTACAAACTGACATTGAATAAATACACACATGTTTGATACTAATATTAGCTTTAAGTTTGATCACTATTCTGTTATTTTCACCCCTATTGCTCTCTATGTTACTTGATCAATTTTAGAGTTTGCACTATGATATATACACTCCGATCCAATTATGAACCTATTTTTCAAGTATCTGCTTTTATTTTTAGTGGCCATAATTACCCTAGTCACAGCCAACAATATGTTTCAACTATTTATTGGCTGGGAAGGGGTGGGAATCATATCTTTCCTGCTAATTGGGTGATGATACGGGCGAGCAGATGCCAACACAGCAGCCCTTCAAGCCGTCATCTATAACCGAGTAGGGGATATCGGACTAATTCTAAGCATGGCCTGATTCGCAATAAACCTTAACTCTTGGGAAATTCAACAAATCTTCTTTTTATCAAAAAACTTTGACATAACAGTTCCCCTAATCGGTCTTATTCTCGCAGCAACAGGAAAGTCGGCCCAATTCGGCCTACATCCTTGACTCCCTTCTGCCATGGAGGGCCCTACGCCAGTATCCGCCCTACTCCACTCTAGCACAATGGTTGTTGCAGGTATTTTCCTATTAATCCGACTGCACCCCCTTATAGAAGACAATAACTCGGCACTAACAATTTGCCTCTGCCTAGGAGCACTAACCACACTATTTACAGCCACCTGTGCCCTTACCCAAAACGACATTAAAAAAATTGTAGCCTTCTCAACATCCAGTCAACTAGGCTTAATAATAGTTACAATTGGCTTAAATCAGCCACAACTAGCATTCCTCCACATCTGTACACACGCCTTCTTTAAAGCTATGTTGTTCTTATGCTCCGGATCAATTATTCACAGCCTTAATGATGAACAGGACATTCGGAAAATAGGGGGCCTTCACAACCTCATACCAGCCACCTCAACCTACCTTACAATTGGTAGCCTAGCACTAACAGGAACCCCATTCCTCGCCGGATTTTTTTCAAAAGACGCCATCATTGAAGCCCTAAATACCTCCCACCTTAACGCCTGAGCCCTAACCCTAACACTAATTGCTACGTCCTTCACCGCGGTTTATAGCTTCCGAGTAGTATTCTTCGTAACCATGGGGTCCCCCCGATTTTTATCACTATCCCCGATCAATGAAAATAATCCATTAGTCATTAACCCTATTAAACGACTCGCCTGAGGAAGCATCATCGCGGGACTTATTATTACGTCCAACTTCCTACCCTCAAAGACCCCGTCATGACGATGCCTACTCCTAAAACTAGCAGCCCTCATGGTGACCATTATTGGACTCTTAATAGCCATGGAACTCACGGCCATAACCAACAAGCAAGTTAAAATTATTCCCACGATTCCCGTTCACCACTTCTCAAATATATTAGGTTACTTCCCCGCAATAATTCACCGACTCCCCCCAAAACTTAACTTAACGCTAGGACAATCAATCGCCACTAAATTTGACCAAACGTGGCTCGAAATTACAGGCCCAAAAGGGCTAGCACTAACCCAGATAGCAATATCAAAAGTTACGAGCGACATCCAACGGGGGATAATTAAAACATACTTAACCATTTTTCTGCTAACATTATCCCTCGCAATCCTCCTAACCCTTATCTAGACTGCCCGAAGAGTCCCACGACTCAGCCCCCGAGTAAGCTCCAATACCACAAGTAAAGTTAAAAGTAGAACTCAGGCACAAATTACTAATAATGCCCCCCCAAAAGAGTACATAACAGCCACCCCACTCACATCCCCACGCAATATAGAAAATTCCTTCAGGCCATCAACAACCACCCAAGAGCCCTCGTATCACCCCCCTCAAAATAAACCAGCCGCCAAAATAACCCCCACCAAATACACCAACACATACCCAGCCACAGAACGACTCCCTCAAGCCTCTGGAAAAGGCTCAGCGGCCAAAGCTGCTGAATAAGCGAACACCACAAGCATTCCCCCTAAATAAATTAAAAATAGGACCAAAGATAAAAAAGAGCCCCCATAGCCAACTAAAATCCCACATCCCACCCCAGCTGCCACCACTAAACCCAGGGCAGCAAAATAAGGAGTAGGATTAGAAGCAACAGCAATTAAGCCCACAACTAAAGCTATTAATAACAAAAACATAAAATAGGTCATAATTCTTGCTCGGACTTTAACCGAGACCAATGACTTGAAGAACCACCGTTGTAGTTCAACTACAAGAACAATAATGGCAAGCCTGCGCAAAACCCACCCGCTAATAAAAATCGCTAATGACGCACTCGTCGACCTTCCAACCCCTTCCAATATTTCCGTGTGATGAAATTTCGGATCCCTCCTAGGGCTATGTTTAATTACCCAAATCCTGACCGGACTATTCCTAGCCATGCACTACACCTCTGATATTTCCACCGCATTCTCATCAGTAGTACATATTTGCCGAGACGTAAACTACGGCTGGTTTATCCGTAACTTACACGCCAATGGGGCATCATTCTTCTTTATCTGTATTTATATACATATTGCCCGAGGCCTCTACTATGGATCCTATCTCTACAAAGAAACCTGAAATATTGGAGTAGTCCTTCTTCTGTTAGTTATGATGACCGCCTTTGTCGGCTACGTACTTCCATGAGGCCAAATATCATTTTGAGGGGCAACAGTAATTACGAATTTATTATCAGCAGTACCTTACATAGGGGACACCCTTGTACAATGAATTTGAGGTGGCTTCTCAGTCGACAACGCAACACTGACACGATTCTTCGCATTCCACTTCCTATTACCATTCGTAGTCGCCGCCGCAACCATCCTACACCTCCTATTTTTACACGAAACGGGATCAAACAACCCGGCCGGAATTAACTCTGACGCAGACAAAATCTCGTTCCACCCCTATTTTTCATACAAGGACCTCCTAGGTTTTGTTGTAATACTATTAGCTCTTACATCCCTAGCATTGTTTTCTCCCAACCTATTAGGGGACCCAGAAAATTTTACTCCAGCAAACCCCCTAGTTACTCCGCCTCACATTAAGCCAGAATGATACTTCCTATTTGCCTACGCCATCCTGCGATCTATTCCAAATAAATTAGGGGGAGTACTTGCATTACTATTCTCTATTCTAGTTTTAATAGTAGTGCCAATCTTACATACTTCAAAACAACGAGGACTAACATTCCGCCCAATTACCCAATTCCTATTTTGAACCCTAGTGGCAGACATAATTATTCTGACATGAATTGGAGGCATACCTGTAGAACACCCTTACATCATTATTGGTCAGATCGCATCCGTCCTCTACTTTGCACTATTCCTAATCCTTGCCCCACTGGCAGGATGAATAGAAAATAAAGCACTAAAATGAGCTTGCCCTAGTAGCTTAGTATAAAAGCATCGGTCTTGTAATCCGAAGATCGGAGGTTAAATTCCCCCCTAGCGCCCAGAAGAGAGAGATTTTAACTCCCACCCCTGGCTCCCAAAGCCAGAATTCTAAATTAAACTATCTTCTGATGGTAACCTATATGGTATAGTACATATTATGCATAATATTACATAATGCATATAATACATATATGTATTATCACCATTCATTTATTTTAACCTAAAAGCAAGTACTAAAATTTTAGACGTGCATAAACCAAATTATTAAAATTCAGAAATAATTTATTTTAACTTGAGAAATATATTTATCTACCTACAATTGGTTCTCAGATTTTTACTTCGAAAAATCAACTAAGATTTATATTAACTATATTAATGTAGTAAGAGACCACCAACTGGTTTATATTAAGGCATTCTATTCATGATAGAATCAGGGACACAAAATGTGGGGGTCGCACACTGTGAATTATTCCTGGTATTTGGTTCCTATTTCAGGTACACAACTGTAAATTCCACCCTCGGATAATTACATTGGCATTTGATTAATGGTGTTATGCACACTCCTCGTTACCCAACATGCCGAGCGTTCTTTTATATGCATAGGGGTTCTCTTTTTTGGTTTCCTTTCACTTACATTTCAGAGTGTAAACTCAATAAATATATTAAGGTTGTACATTTCCTTGCCAGAGTTAAACTAGGTTAATTAATAAAAGACATAACTTAAGAATTACATATGTTTATCTCACGTGCATAACATATTATCCTTTCTTCAACTAATCCTTATATATATGCCCCCCCTTTTGGCTTTTGCGCGACAAACCCCCCTACCCCCTACGCTCACCGAATCCTGTTTTTCCTTGTCAAACCCCGAAACCAAGGAAGGCTCGAGAACGTGCAGGCTAGCAAGTTGAAATGAGGGCTAGCCATCCGCGTTATATATATATATATACATACACATCGCATTTATTTCCGGCATAATTTTTCCAAATATTAGCCTAAAAGCTTCTATTAAATTTTTAACATAATTTCTCAATGCTAAAAAGTCCAACAATATTAT